TCCGATAATTCCGAATGAAGCACTTTTATTAGGTTCAATGAAAATAATGAACCTTTTTCAGATCGTTTTGCAGGCCAAATATGTGGATTATAAAGAATTAGAAAAAGGTATTCATGTCGGGGTCTTTTGCGTTTCTGCCCTTAGGGCAGAGCAATCGAAATGGATAAAAACCATATTGGAAGACGCTTTATACATGGTGGGGGGGCGTAAGCACCAAGGGCCTCTTACCGATGAAGAAGATGATTCAATAGACTCCAACTTCACCCCAGTTCAAAATTTGGATTGTAGGATTGAATCCTATGAAGAAGAAGGACAAACTTTCCAAAGGCTTTTTCTCGAGATTTGGACAAAGAGTCCCACAGAACCTCAGGAAGCGCTTTGGGAAGCTTCCGCTAAAATCTTAGAGCTTTTTAGTCTCTTTTTGCAGACATCCAAAGAAAACGAAAAGGACCTAAAACAAATAATAAAGGATCGGACGGAAAACAAAAGAAAACACCAAGAGGTTCTGCGTCTGCTTGATTCGGAAGAGGAAGAGAGCGTCTCTATTGGCTTGATAACTAAAAAGAAACTCGCCCATATGAGCCTTGTTTCTGAGAATGCGAAGGTTATTTTGCTGGTGTATACCTTTCAAATGGATTATAACAAGTACAATTTGATTACTGATCAGATCGTACAAGAACTAAGGGCCTCTCTCAATAAACTGAGAGAGATCCAGAAAGGAGAGTACAGCGAACAAAGAATCCTTGTCCATTCTATAACCCAAGAAATAGAAGCCGCTCTCCAGAAATATGAGACAACGTGTATCGCTTTCGAAACAAACCTAATGCTCATCAAACAGAGGATTAGGAGAAACGCAAGCGGAATTGCGGACTTCGAGAGCGCTTTGATTAGGCTTGAACCCGAGTACTTAAACTTAAAAAAAAAGAACCCGATCGATATGGATAGGTCTTTTGCCGAGTTGCAGTATGAAAAGACACTGCAGAATGAGCAAGATGATCGGAGTTCGAAACAAAGAAAACATCAAATGGACAAACGTCGATTTGAAAGACAAAACCGCGAGCGTGAGCGGAAAATAGGAAATCGAGAATTCTAATGAAATGAGTGGTTAGTTTAGGTCTTTTTTTTTTCATGAAAAAACCAAAAGTTCTGCCCTCCCTCTCTATTTACCCAACCAACTACCCAAGGGATGCAAGGGCAGAGGCCTTTGGTTTTTTCCTGTTGTAAAAGAGTTCAACAATGAAAGTCGTTGTTCCAAAAGTAGTTTTGCGAATTAGCGTAGAGAAAGATAAGAGGAAGATGCCTATAGAGTTCCATTTTCAAAATTCATGTCTACCTTGTAGAGGAGGAGTTCTTTTTTTATGGATGAACAAGAATTCAAATTATTTCTTAAATTCTTTATTCTCGAATTAAAAGGGATCCTTCGAGAGATCAAGAATTCTCACCAGTTATTAGATTCCTGGACCAAATTGAATTCATTGGGCACTTTGATTCAAATTTTTTTCAACCCAGAACGTGCTTTTCAATTATTGGACCCACGGGTTTGGAAGATCCTACTTTCACGCAACTCACGGGGTTGGAGAAAGACTCGACATTTCACGATCGGGCGTGTACTACTATTTGTAGTAGTAGTCCTTATGTATAGGATGAGCCGTCGGAATATGGTCGAAAACAAAAAGAGCTATTTGACAGGGGTTCTTCCTATACCCCTGAATCCCATTGGACACAGAAATGATACATTGGAAGAATCTATTGGGTTTTCCAATATCAATAGGTTGATTCTTCCGCTCCTCTATCTTCCAAAAGGAAAAAAGATCCCTGAGAGCTCTTTCCTGGATCCGAATGAGAGTACTTGGGCTCTCCCAATCACTAAAAAGTCGATCATGCCCGAATCTAGATGGGGTTCGCGGTGGTGGTGTAGCTGGGTGGGAAAAAGGAGGGATTCTAGTTGTAAAAGAGCTCATAAAACCGTGGCTGGGATTGAGATCTCATTCAAAGAGAAAAAGAGCAAATATCTGGAGTTTCTGGAGGATTCAGAATATCCCACATTGATCAATCAAAGAGAGATTCAACAAATAAAAGAAGAATCGATTCTTTGGCATCCTTCTCCTTCCTTGGAACGAACAGAGGAAGAAATCAAAGAATTTCTTGGGAATTCTACAAGATCCCTTCGTTCTTTTTTCTCTGACAGATGGTCAGAACTTTATCTGAGTTCGAATCCTACTGAGAGGTTCACTAGAGATCAGAAATTGTTGAAGCAAGACCTTTCTTTTGTACCCTACCGGCGATCGGAAAATCAAGAAATAGTGAATCTATTCAAGATCATTACGTATTTACAAAAGACCGTCTCAATTTATCCTATTTCATCAGATCCGGGATGTGATAGGGTTCCGAAGGATGAACTGGATGTGGACAGTTCCAAGAAGATTTCATTTTTCAAAAAAAAGCCCTTTTTTGATTTATTGAATCTATTCCATGACCGTAGCAGGGGGGGATACACGTTAGAGCGCGATTTTGAATCAGAAGAGCGATTTGAAGAAAGGGCGGATCTATTCACTCTATCAATAACCGAGCCAGATCAGGTGTATCATAATAGTCCGAAAATGGATCTGATTCACATCCAAGAGAAGGGGTACATAAGAAAGGTATTGGATCGATTCTTTTTAATGAATCGATCCGCTCGCAACTTCGAGTCTGGAATTCCAGGGGCTCAAATAGGAAATGAGACTCTGAGTCATAGAACTCTAATGAAATATACGGTCAACCGACATTTCTCGAGTTTGAAAAAGAGTCGAAAGAAAAGCTTCGATCCTCTTCTTTTTATCGAGAGATCCATGAATCGGGATCCTGCCGCATATAGAGACAAATGGTCCAAGGGGGGCAAGACTTTCCAGGAACATTTGGAACATTTCGTTTCTGAGCAGAAGAACCGTTTTAAAGTGCAGAAGAGCCGTTTTCAAGCAGTCTTCGATCGATTCCATCAATCTCAATATTCGATTGATTGGTCCGTGTTTATTGACAAACAAGATTTTCCTAAGGCACGTCTTTTCTTTTTGTTCGTATTAGTTCGTTCCTTTTTGTACAAGTCACTTCCTTTCTTGTTGTCGAAGTTACCTCTCTTGTTGTCGAAGTTACCTCTCTTGGTGTCGAAGGTACTTCCCTTGTTGTCCAAGTTACTGCCTTTTTTCTTTGTGAGTTGCGGGAATATCCCCATTCATAGGTCCGAGATCCGCATCTATGAATTGAAGGGTCCGACTGATCAACCCTGCAATCCGTTGTTAGAATCAATAGGTCTTCAAATCCTTCATTTGAACAAATTGAAACCCTGCTTATTGGATGATCATGAGACTTCCCAAAAATCCAAAATTGTAGGAACAATTGATAACACGGATTCCTATTTCTCAATTCTATTCGACGATGAAGAGAATTGGATGAATCCCGTGAAAGCATTTCAGAGAAGTTCATTGATATCTGCTTTTTATAAAGCAAATAGACTTCGATTCTTGAATAATCCACATCGGTTCTCCTTCTATTGTAACAAAATCTTCCCTTTTGTTGTGGAAAAAGCTCGTTTCAAGAATTCTGATTTTTTGTATGGACAATTCCTTAAGACTTTCTTCATTCGCAAGAAACCATTTTCTTTGTGCGGCGAAAAACATGCTTTTGGGGAGAGAGCTACTCTTTTACCAATCGAGTCAGAGGTATCTAAGATACTCATACCTCAGGTATCTAAGATACTCATACCTGACGATTTTCCACAAAGTGGTGACGAAAGGTATAACTTGTGCAAATCTTTCCATTTCCCAACTCGATCTGTTCCATTAGTTGATAGAGCCCTTTACTCGATCGCCGACATTTCTGAAAGACCTCTAACAGAGGGACAAATGGTCAATTTGGAAAGAACTTCTTTTCAACCTCTTTCAGATATTCATTTATCTGATTCAGAAAGGAAGAACTTGCATCAAGATCTCAATTTCAATTCAAACATGGGTTTGATTCACACTCCATATTCTGAAAAAGATTTACCGTCCGAAAAGAGGAAAAAACGGAATCTTGGTCGAAATCTAAAGAAATGCGTTGAGAAAGGGCAGATGTTTCGAACTCTTCTCTCGAAGATGTATCGAACCCTTCTCTCAAAATGGAATCTCTTCCAAACATATATGCCATGGTTCCTTACTTCAACAGGGTACAAATATCTAACTTTGCTATTTTTAGATCTTTTTTCAGACCTAGTGCCGATACTCAGTCTAGGTATCCGTCAAAATTGTGTATCCCTTTTTGATCATATTCTGGGTGATATTAGGGATGATATTAGGCAGGGGGTCATTAGACCGTGGCAAATTCTTCAGGAAAAATGGGTTCTTCCACAAAGGAACCGGATAAGGGAGATTTCGAGGATGTGTTTACGAAATCTTACTCTGTCTGCAGAAAGGATTCGTCGAAATAATGAGTCACCATTGACACATACACATCTGAGATCACCCAATGTTCTGGAGTTCCTCTATTCAACCCTTTTACTTCTTCTTGTTGCTGGATATCTCGTTTGTACATATCTTTCCCGTCTTTCCAAAGACTATGGTGAGTTACAGACAGAGCTCAAAAAGGTCAAATCTTTGATGATTCCATCATACACGATTGAGTTGCGAAAACTGATGGATAGGTATCCTCCATCTGAACTGAATTCTTTCGGATTAAAGAATCTCTTTCTAGTTGCTATGGAAGAACTAAAGGAGTCTCTTTCTGTAGTCGGCAACATGCTAGAGGGTGGTGGTCGCGCTTATGGGGTAGAATCAATCTTTTCTAATTGGAATCTCAATCTCATCGATATCAGCGATCTTATCAGTCTCATACCAAATCCCATCGATCGAATCACTTTTTCGATAAATACGAGACATCTAAGTCATACAAGTAAAGAGATCTATTCATTCATAAGAAAAAGAGAAAGGGTGTATGGTGCTTGGATTGATGATAAAATAGAATCCTTGCTCTCGACCTCTGTGGCTATTGATGATTGCGACAGAGGCAACTTGCTTCAGTTCTCCACCCTCACCTTAACGACAGAAAAAGGGGTTGATCAAATTCTATTGAGTCTGACTCAGAGTTCAAAGAATGCCTCTGGTTCTCAAATGATTGAACAACCGGGAGAAATGTACTTACGACACGTAGTTGACCTTCAGAAGAAGTATCTAATGGGTTATGAGTTCAATACATCCTCTTTAGCAGAAAGACGGATATTCCTTGCTCATTATCAGACAATGACTTATTCAAAAACCCCGTGTGGGGTTAATGCTTTTCATTTCCCATCTCATGAAAAACCCTTTTCGCTCCGCTTAGACCTATCCCCCCCTAGGGGTATTTTAGTGATAGGTTCTATAGGAACTGGACGATCCTATTTGATCAAATCCCTAGCGAAAAATACCCACTTTCCCCTTATTACGTTAGAGATGGAAGCGCGCTCCTCCTGGCCTTTTTTCCAGCATTTGGATGAGATCTATGGTGACCAGCTGGAGTATGTGTATGACGATACTAGTCTTAGTGTGGAGGTGGAGGAAGAGGAGGACACTTCCTGGGGTATTGAGGAGTGGAGTCTTCCTGATACTCGTGAGGATGACGAGATTGAGGATCAGGCTGAGATGGATACGAGACGTGATCTTGATGGTATTGAGTATACGCATGCTATTCAGGATATGATTGATTTGGGGATTTCTGTTGATGCTCAGTTAAATTTTTTACCTGAGTCCATTCTCATCAACGAAATTGAGGGTCATGATGTGGATGAGCTGGACGAGGCGGAGACCGAGTTGTGGGAGTTATGGATGGAGGAATGGGACCGGCACCTACTTGGTATCTCCCTTCAATTCGCATTAGTAAGAGCAATGACTCCTTGCATATTATGGATTCCAAACATTCATGATGTGGATCTGGAGGATAGGACAACCCTGGCCGGATTAATGAACTCTCTCTCTGGGGATTCTGAAGGACGTTCCACTAGAAAGACTCTTGTTATTGCTTCGACTCATCTTCCCAAAAAAGTGGATCCCGCTCTAATAGCTTCAAATAGATTCAATACATGCATTAAGGTACGAAGGCTTCTTAGTACACAAGAACGAGAGCGCTTTTTCACTCTTTCATATACTAGAGGATTTCACTTTGAAAAGGAAATGTTCGATACTAATGGATTCCGGTCTATAACCACACAAGATCTTGCAGCACTTACCAATGAGGCCCTATCGATTAGTATTACCCAAAAAAAATCCATTATAGACACTAATACAATTCGATTTGCTCTTCATAGGCAAACTTGGGCTGTGGAATCCCGGTCAATCTCGATTTCGGATCACGGGATCCTTTTCTATCAGACAGGAAGGGCTCTTGCACAAAATCTATTTCTAAGTCAAGGCCTCATAGATCCTATCTCTGTATATATAAAGAAGAAGTCGTGTAACGACGACGGTTATTCTTATTTGTACAGATGGTACTTAGAGCTTGGAACGAGCATGAAGAGGTTAACGATACTTCTTTATCTTTTGAGTTGTTTTGCCGGATCGGTCGCTCAAGACCTTTGGTCTCCACCTGGGCCCGATGACAAAGCGGAGATGTTTTCTTATGGACTTGTTGAGAATGATTCTCATCTAGCTCAGGGCCTATTAGAACTAGAAGGCGCTCTGGTGGCCTCAGGGACAGAAAAAGCTTGCAGTCGGTTTGATAATGATCAAGTGACACTGCTTTTTCGGGCCGAACCAAGCTTAGATAGAATGCAAGATGGATTGTGTTCTATCTTTGAACAAGAGGGAGAAGAAGCAGCCCCTGGCCTAGAGAAGCCTTTAGTCACTCACATAGTTTCGGCTCCTAGAATATGGAACCCTTGGCTCATTCTATTTGATTGGATCGATATCGGGGAGGCTTCGCGTAAAGAGGAAGAGGCTGAGCTTCAAGATGAAGAGGCTGAGCTTCAGGATGAAGGGGCTGGGCGTAAAGATGAAGAGGCTGAGCTTCAAGAGTTTCAAGATCTTGAAGATCCTCAAGATCAAGAGGGTGGGCTTCAAGAGCTTCAAGGTCTTCAAAAGGAAGAGGCCTATCTTTATCAAAAGGCTATTGAGCTTCAAGCTCAAGAGGATGAGCTTCAAAAGTATGGTCCGGGGTTCTTGGAGAGTGGAACCATAATGAAGAAGTATCCGACACGAAATCGATTTCGATTTTTCACAGAACAAGGCTTTTTTCAAGCAAGCCAATTCATTTGGTACCCCGCGGATTCACTCTTTTTCCTACTCAAAGAGCAGGCTCTTGGCTTTGTGTTTTCGCAGCCAGAGTTCTTTGCAGATGAAGAGATCTCAAAAGAAGGGCTTCTTGCTTTGACTGTCCAAAGACTTCCTTTCTCCACAACTTGCCACTGGTTTATCAAGAAAAGGCAAGAAAGGCACTTCGAATTCTTGATTCATCGCGAGAGATGGCTTAGAACGAATAGTTCATTATCTAATGGATTTTTCTGTTCTAAGACTCAGA